AGAAACGGTAGGTACAGCTAGGCCATGAACAGCCAACCATCGCACTGTAAAAATTGGATAGGTTCGATCTATGGTCATTGGGGCCTCCTAAAAAGATTTACTAAATTCATCGAGTTGTTCCAAAGGATCAAAACGGCCGGTGATTACTGGAATTCCTTGTCGGTTTTCTGTGAAATACTCGTTTGGCCGAGGGCTTCCAAACACATCGTAAGCTAAACCAGTGCTAACGAATAACCAACCCGCAATGAATAGGGAAGGTATAGTAATGCTATGAATGACCCAGTAGCGAATACTGGTAATAATATCAGCAAAAGAACGTTCTCCTGTGCTTCCAGACATGCCGAGCTCCACATATTCTTATACAGTCAAAAGGTATCGATTCCGTAAAAGATCAGATCAGTAAATGAAAATTTACCTAAATTGAATCTTTGTGAGATCGTCAATATTGTACCTAGGGCGTCTTTAGGGTCTACCGAATCAGTATATCTATCCTTCTTCTGACACAGCAACGCGTTTTGAATCCTTCTTCGAAGGGAGTGCTAACTAATTTCTTTCTTCCTTGACTTGTTGTTTGTCGATGGAAAATCCCATCCAATAGAAAATTCGTCAAAATAGGCTATTTCCCTCGCTTATGGGTTTGTGACTAGAAACTGACGATCTGGTCAAATGTGAATTTGATAACTTGATTTCTAATAATGCATGAAAGAGATTATCATCTTTCCACAAGTTAGAGGTGTAGAAGCGTTTTTTGGTGGAATCCCTTTTTCATTTGAAGGGATTAGTTATTCGTCCAGTAACAAGTAAGAGTATTAAATTGGATTCGATTGAAATATCTGCGTTCTTTTTGGACCGAACTACAAAGATGAGGCTTTCTACTATGGTCAGAAAAAATAGAAAACCTATAAAGTAAAAGAGAATAAAAATGACTAATCTTAGAATCGAGTTGAATCAAAATAACAATTTGATTTTTCGAGTGATTGAGTGATAACTTTTTTCTTCTTATGAATTCAAATTTCTTCTCATTAATTCAAAATATTTATTATGTGAATAAACCTATTCTGAAATCTAATAAACATGGAATGATTAAAATGAAAGTCAAAGTTTGATAAGATTACTCTTTGCTCTAAACTAGAAAATCGATTGGATAGAATTCAAAACTTTCAATTGGTACTTTTGTTTCTCTGCTCTTTGTAGTTTGCAAAAATGGAAACTTAGGAAAGTGCTTTTTTATAAACATATGTCAAAAGGACACTATTTCATTTAGCTCCTTCATGCCTACGATAACTAGTTATTTCGGGTTTCTACTAGCGGCTTTAACTATAACCTCAGCTTTATATATCGGGCTGAGCAAAATACGCCTTATTTGAAATTCATATGTGAGAACTGCCCAAAATTCAGAAAAAGCAATCTTTCGGCTAACTTCTATCAACTCTAGAATTACTTACCCTATCTATTGCCAGTTCTTAGTCATTGAGATTGCTAGTAATTCAGATTACTATTTAAGTATAGATATTACCTCTTTTTTCTCCTTTCAAACAAATTGAAATGATTGAAGTTTTTCTATTTGGAATCGTGTTAGGCCTAATTCCTATTACTGTGGCTGGATTATTTGTAACTGCATATTTACAATACAGGCGTGGCGATCAGTTGGACCTTTGATTAATTAACATCACGTTTTTTGATTGACCTCCTCCTTTCTTTAATATCCGGGAGGTCAAATTCAGATTCCTGTTCAAATTAGTGAAACTATTTGAAGCTAAGAAGAATGGAACCGCGCTCTGTAGGAGTTGAACCTACGACATCGGGTTTTGGAGACCCACGTTCTACCAAACTGAACTAAGAGCGCCTTTCTTAGCAAAAAAGATAAGACTGGAAACAAAAGGATTGGATCCTTAGGGATGACAGGATTTGAACCTGTGACATTTTGTACCCAAAACAAACGCGCTACCAAGCTGCGCTACATCCCTCCAATTAGCTTACAGTGTCATTGTAGAAAATTCTTGTCTTGTTTTCCACAGCATTTTTTCTTCTATCTATTCTATCTATACAATTGCTCTGTCTAGTTCGTCTTTTTAGTCTGATTTAACATAGAATATATATTAAATAAAATAAAATATTCATAAAATACTTCTATCCAGATGAAAGAGGGAACGGAACCCGTCCAAAAATTCACTGAGTATTTTGAGAAAATGCTCGCGAAGAAAAGAACGTTTTTCTATTATGCTTTAAGAAAAAGATTTCCTCTAATATTGTACATTTCAATTTGAATTAGTTCCGTCTACTATTATATTACAATTATAAGTGGTCCTGCACTACATACGCATTTGATCATATATGTATTATTATTATGTTTTGAAGGGGGTTTTTCAATGCGAGATCTAAAAACATATCTTTCCGTGGCACCGGTACTAAGTACTCTATGGTTCGGGTCTTTAGCAGGTCTATTGATAGAGATTAATCGTTTTTTCCCGGATGCATTGACCTTCCCCTTTTTTTCATTCTAGTTATTGTTCATTCTCCTGATTGACGTGGGAACGAATAAAGCAGATTCGAGATATAATGAAATATCTCTTACTAATCAGTCCTTCCCCCTCTATTTCTCTTTTCTCTTTTTTTTCTAATTTTTAGAAAAAGTGAGGAAAGAGAAAGAATCAAAGTGGATTCAACGCCTGTGGGACTCGGATTCAAATTAAAATTCTATTATAATCTAATAAGAGCTAAATGGAAGTAGAATCTAAAATGTGGGTCTAGGGAAGAGTATTATACACGATACTTGCTGTATCTACTGTAATTTGAAAGACTGTGATTTGTAATAGCGTTTATATTTTAAGATATTGATTGCAGCAAAATTTTTCATAATTTGATTTCAAGTTAGTAACTTCTATTTTTTTATTTTTTCTTCTTCCTTTCGTGTCGAAAGAAGAAGAGTTGAGTAAATTCAAAATTTAAGGGAGGTTCATGGCCAAGGATAAGGATATCCGAATAACCGTTATTTTGGAATGTACTACTTGTGTTCGAAAGGGGGCTAATAAGGTATCAACAGGCATTTCCCGATATATTACTAAAAAGAACCGACACAATACGCCTAATCGATTGGAATTGAGAAAATTCTGTCGGTATTGTTACAAACATACGATTCACGGGGAGGTATAGCTCGAAATGAGCACTTGCACCCTTCCGAGGAGGGGTAAAAATAATAATCTAATTAGATAATTATAAGATAATTTAAATAGAAAAAAATCCTATTTATTTTTAAGGAATAAACTAAACAAACCATGGATAAATCCAAGCCACCTTTTCGTAAATCCAAGCAGCGACCTTTTCATAAATCCAAGCAATCTTTTCGTAGGCGTTTGCCCCCGATTCAACCGGGGGATCGAATTGATTATCGAAACATAAGTTTACTTAGTCGATTTATTAGTGACCAAGGAAAAATCTTATCTAGACGAAGAAATAAAGTGACCTTGAAACAACAACGATTAATTACTATTGCTATAAAACAAGCTCGTATTTTATCTTTGTTACCTTTTATTAATACTGCCACAGGAGTGAAAATCAAGAAGTTGACGGCGAGAGCAAGAAATAAAGTTAAGTCAGATGGAAAGAAATAAAAGTCGACCGTGAGAGACGACAATAAATAAAAGGCGAGCGTGAGAGACAAAAAAATAAGCTTACTCTTTCTTCACTTGAATCAAAATTCACACCCGAACTCAAACGCAGATTGAGCCTTTGCTCGAAAAATCCGCTAATTCGGATTTGATTCTCTTGTCGTAAGAGAAAAAGAAATCAAAAATCGGGTAAGAAGGCAAACTTCAAAATTTTTATTCAATGTGTTGATTCATATTTCTTTTGATTCCTTTATTTTATACTATTTTATTCATTTTGACTATACTTTCCCGGAGTTCATTCTCCGGGTAACTCCATTTAAATTACTCCAGCAGATTCTTTCCACTTTACTTCTGATTTACGGATCTAATTTGAAATCAGATAAATCAAATTTTTATTAGCTATAGCTATTTGCGAAAGTATTTTACGATTAAGAAGCAACTGTCTCTTATATAAATCGTGAATTAATCGACTATAACTATAACTATAGGATACCCATCCTTCACGAATTACTGAATTTATTCGAGTGATCCACAAACAACGAAAATCTCTCTTTTGTCTATCCCTATCCCGATCAGACGAAGCCAAAGCTTTTATTTCTTGTTGAGTAATAAGCTTTGAAAGACTTACCCCAGAGCTTGATACAACTAAACTCGTTTTTCGTCTACGTCTCCGAGCTATATATCCCCGGCTAATTCTGGTCATTGAATATGCATAAATCAAACTTGGTCGAATAACTAAATTGATTTCCTTTCTTTCAATTATTCTTTTTCCTCTTCATAGTCTATTAAGAACAAAACGGGTTTCCAATGGACAAAGTCAAAATTCCAACGGCTTTAGCTACTATAAGTTTCTCGACCACGATTTTTTCTTTTTTTCTAGACATTGCACCTCGAAATAAGAAATTGTATTCTATTGGGTATTCAACTAAGAAATAGAAATTCAAAAGAAAGAGTGGATTCGATCCTTTCTATGGGTACTTCTTAAACGCTAAGGTCTTCTCTATACACCGGAGACTTTCACTTTATCTATAGAAATCTATAGAAAAGAAATAGATAGAAAGTTATCCCGGGAATCGAGTGATTCCCGGGAGAACTTTCTTTTTGATTCTCAATTTGAAAGTATTAATTTATTGAAAGTCTTGAGAGAGACTCTCCAGCTGCCGTTCTTCTAAATCAATAAATGAAATTCATTTTTCAAAACCATCATCAGAAAACTCGTCTATTCTAAAATTCTCGTTTATCAACTTCAGCAACTCCGCATAAAACATTCGCCGGAAACTCAAGGCCAAAAACTTTTCGAGTTCTGCAGGAGTTTTGAAGCAAGCTAATTTGCTCAAATTTGTTGTGTCCCACTCATTTTCTTCTTGCACCCAGTGGCTGTTGCAAAACTTACATTCGTCATGGCCCAAACGTGAATGATTATAATATTTTTTGATTTTCAAGACGATTTTTGGGCCGAGTTCCCTAAGTAAAGACTCAAAATGTGGCTTCAATTTATAATATTCCACATTAATTTCCTCATCGATTGCATTCACTGCGTCGATTAAAAGCTCGAACAATCCGGGGAAGGTAGATATATTGCCAGACGTAATATCCACTTCAGATCTCATGTGACAAATGATTCTCAAGTAATTGCGAATTTTAAGACGCTTATCCTTCGGTTGATTGGAGAACAGTATTAATAAGGAAGGCTCCATCCTGTGAACCAGCTCGACAGCGTCTTGATAGAGATCTTTGCCTTCTTTAAGCTGCATAAGGCAGCATTTCGAAAGATCAAGACTAGGATCTTCCGAGTTCTTGCAAAGACACTGCTTGTTCGCGAGGAACTCAATATCCTGCTGAATGAGCGACATACAGTGCTTCTTGGCGCTCAGTATATCAGCGGGTATCAATACTCCCTTTTCATTTAATATCACTTCCAACACCCCTATTAATAAATGGTTTCTATAGGCTTTAAAATCATCAGATTCAAATTCTTCAAAACGTCTTTTGTTATTGACGAACATAATAACCGTCTTCCTTCGATTGGGGTTAAAATCGAAATAAAATAAAAACTTCCTGCGTGTGCGCGGGGTAGAAGTTTTGTAGAAATGTATTGCCATGCTATTAAGTATTTTGATTTTCATTTTTTTCTTTCTAAGAGGTGGAATAGAATAACTCGGTTGACCGACAAAAAATGTAAGACTGGCCCAACAGTTCATCACGGATGAAAGGACTTACTAAGGCGGATAATTAAGACTAATTGAATATTTGAAAATATTCATATATGCGCGGCTACAATCAAAAGAATCGACTTAGAAAAAAATCTCTACAACTGCCCTATCCACGATTTCGAGTAATAGCCAAAAAGATTTGGTTATTGAAATAGAGAATTTGGTTATTTGAATTAAAACAAATAGGTCAAATTTCTCTGCAAGTCGAACCCGCGTTCATTTAATAAAAAAATTAAATACCGTCTCACTCTCACTTTTCATTCAAAACCCATGATTAGTCTATATCATTATAGATCATATAGAGAAAAAATGCAAACTCCTTCTCACTCTCACTTTTCATTCAAAAACCAATGATTAGTCTATATCATTATAGATCATATAGAGAAAAAATGCAAACTCCTTCTCACTCTCACTTTTCATTCAAAAACCAATGATTAGTCAATATCATTATAGATCATATAGAGAAAAAATGCAAACTCCTTCTCACTCTCACTTTTCATTCAAAAACCAATGATTAGTCTATATCATTATAGATCATATAGATAAAAAATGCAAACTCCTTAAAACACCAATGATTAGTCTATATCATTATAGATCATATAGATAAATAATGCAAACTCCTTCACACACTAATGATTCATCTATATCATTATAATTCATCTATATCATTAAGGTAATTAATTCAAATGGGGAATTGAATTTATTATTCATTATAATATCTATTTTATCGATTTTAGATAACAACATGCCGCTACTCGGATTCGAACCGAGATGCTATAGCACTGCTTCCTAAGAGCAGCGTGTCTACCGATTTCACCATAGCGGCTTGCTCACATCCATTATAGCTTATTGCTATTCAATTGTCGAGATTGAAAGATTTAAATCCAGGAAAATTTTTGGAATAAAGATTCAAATTGAGAAATATCAATTAGTTGAAAGGTCCAAAGGAATGATTAGTCTATATCATTATAAATCATAATGATAAATAATGCAAACTCCTTCTCACTCTCACTTTTCATTCAAACACCAATGATTAGTCTATATCATTATAGATCATATAGATAAATAATGCAAACTCCTTAAAACACCAATGATTAGTCTATATCATTATATATCATAATGATAAATAATGCAAACTCCTTAAAACACCAATGATTAGTCTATATCATTATATATCATAATGATAAATAATGCAAACTCCTTAAAACACCAATGATTAGTCTATATCATTATAGATCATAATGATAAAAAATGCAAACTCCTTAAAAAAGAAAGACAAAATCTGAATTGATCTTATCTTTTACGAAAAGAAAAAATACGACTAAATTCTTACGCCTAGATTCGGCTCTTTGATATGGAAACGTAAGAAGGATTTTCGAGTTTTTCTAATATTGTCCTTTCTCAAAAATTCATAAAGAAAGACAGAATGAATCAGGTCAAATTATTCGAAATAGGCCCTTGTAATAAGGTCAAATTATTCGAAATAGGCCCTTGTAATGATGAACCAGTACGGACACACTTGCTCATAGAAAAGGCCTCAACCTTCCCATTGCGTATTCTTACTTATTGAGTATAGAATAAATCTGCTTATCCTTTTTCCTACCAACGGAATTGTTCCATTCTTCCCAATAGAAGAAAACAAAGATGAATAGTAACCCTTGCTCTGAACGAATCCCCGA